GTATTTGTCCTGTTGAGCTGCTGGTGAATGTAGCTGGTCCCTTCATCTGTCCGACTCGGAACTATTATAGGAGCTGCCGTGACTCCTTCTCCCATGTCGAGATTAGTGAAGGGTGGAAACACTGGGTCTCCCAATGGTTTTCCATCTTGAGATACCGGATCTTGCTGCTGCTACTTGTCCTCCAAAGATGAAGTCAAGAAGAGAAAGCCTCTCCCTAGTCATGAGCCTATTCTTTAACCAGCGATCTCTGTTTTGAGCTTGTTGTTCTTCAGCACGTACCCTCGGATCAGCCTTGTAGGCGGCGAGCTCTTGCCCGGACGTGGTAGCTAAGAAAGCCTCTTTTCGCCTACGTCGTTGTAGTTGATGGAGTTGCCTGTGCTAAAGAAGCCTGTCTTCACCGAGATTCTAAGAGATTCCTCACTTCTTTATTGACAGAAGGGAGCTTACTCCGAGAGAGACTGGAGATCTGGGGTCAAATAGGTAAACTCCACTTTCTCAGCTAGCTGTTCTCGCTGCTCTGATCACTGTTGCTGACGTAAGATCTGACTCTTTGACGTCTTGCTGTGTCCTACGCTGTGCGAAGTTTGACCTCTTCCGGCGTTCCTTCCTTCGATTGTATCGCCGGTGATCATGCCTTTTCCAGCGATTCCTCGCCTATTGAGTCAGTGGAGCTGGTAGTTCTCTAATCAATAGCTTTCTTCCTAAAGTGAAAGGGAAGAAGGGTACCTACTAACTGGGCAAGTCGCCATCAACCGACGCACTTATAGCTATTCCGGTTAAAGAGTAGGGAGAAAGGCTCAAACAAAATCCGGAGCTTTTCCTTAGCGGGATGAACCCGTAAAGGCAGATAACGCTCCACAACACCACAAGAGGAAGGCTGTCCCCCAACACCTCTCTCCTCCTCTGCTCAGCCAAGGACCTAAAGCCGGCTAGAAAGCAGTAAGCTATTTAATTAAGTAGGCTCGAGATGGTTCTAAGTGCCTCTCTTAGTCTGAGGACATCTTATCCAAAGCCAAAGCCCAAACCTAATCGGACCGTCCTTGCCTTTCCTATCCTAAGACAAGGTAGCTGTAGCTCTCGTTCCCTAGCTGCTAAAAGTACGAAAAAAGCCACCATTCCTTAGCACAAGCGCTAAGCGATAATAATTCCTTCAGAAGGAACCTATAATCTTGAGAGAGATACCAAAAACGAAAGATTCGTAGCCCTAATACGGGGGTTGGGGGGTTCTTGTGGAGCAGTCTGCTCAAGGATGATTCTCAAAGATCTTTCTCAAACCTTCAGTTCATTCCCTTATAACTAACTATATACTATATAATTAGAATAGTTAGGCAAAGGAATGTACCAAAAAGAACTGCTTTGACGGGACCGTCAAGCGGGCTCGAATGCCTTCAACAGATGCACCTATCCGCCGTACAGATTCCATCTTCTGGTCAGAGCTTCCCTTACTTGGGAGTATTCTTAGGAGTATTGCCCTAGCTAAGAGCTAAGAAGAAGTAGTAGCGAATACAGAGGCAGAAAGAAGACCCTGTTACTGAGCTCCCCCTGAGCGCAAGCAGCTCCCTGACTTTCTGAGTTATTTCCCTCCGTTCCGCCGGAATGGTAGCCTTTTTCGGGATCTTTGCTATCCCATTGGTCGATCTGTCTTTCAATACTTCCATCTCCAAGTTGAACCCATTCCTTCACTTATTCAGTGAAGCACTTCAAATTCCTCATTACCTAACCCTAAATAGGCTTATTTTCACCTCGATTTGGTTAAGGCCCGTATACGACCTCCTCTTCCCCTTCCACCAACTGCTACGCTTGCAGAGGACGCCATTGCCATTGCTAAGTCTTGGTTGCTTTTATTAGTCCGAAAGGAAAGAAAGGCGTAACGATCTGGGCACTGTAGCTGTAAAGGTTCAATAGAAATTCTAGCCGCTGGGCTTTCGCTTGATCTTCTTTCCGGATGTTTAAAGCTGGACTTTGGCGAGTCTTCTTATTTAGAGTCTTGGCCGTACTACTTGCCTGCTGGCTAATGGCTTTCCTTATTGGGATTTCTTTCCTATTGCTTGTCTTCCTGGTCAATCAAGCTTTCGACGAGTGACTCTTGGTTGCGGGGCCAGGGAAGGGACCGACTATCTACTTACCCGCGAAAGGGAAAGTAAGAGAGGAAGAATGCGCGACTGGCTATCGAGAAAAAAGACATTCTCTGCCCTTCTTTCTTCACTCTCGTTCTAGAAGGCATTCCGTCAAGCAGCATGGGATGAAGACGATTATGTGCAAGACAATTTTCGGCATAAGGCACTTCACTGCAAATAGCGTAGCGTATATAATATAAGAAAGGATGGAGAGTGTTAGTTAGTCTTTCTCTTTGCCATCCGATTCTATAAAGCCCATCTCTTGCAAGAGACGATTGGGGGGAAAGAAAAAAAAGAAGACTTCCTTGGAAGAGGATTCTCAACAGCAGATATAGCAGGGGATATCTTAACTATAGCAAAGAGAGGATTCGATGCTTTCTTCTCTTAGATGTGGCATTACCGGTCTTTGCAAGAAGGGCTTGGCGGAGTAAGGTTTAGGCTTTCCCTTGCCCATCTGGGGATGAATCCGCTCTTAGGACAACTAGGCTGTTTGAAGGTGCGTAGCGGAGTGAAGTCAAAGGACGTAAGATAGAGGAAGTACAGATAAACATCCTTTTGCCTTTAGTGCGTAGGCGTAAGAGAATTGACGGAAGCCAAGCAGCGTCAAGACAAGTCTGTTGATGACTTTCTCCATATACCGAGTAAGTTGATAAGATCATCAGTCGATTAGCCGCATCTGAGATGAGTAAGAAGTAATCCCTTTTCCTTCTTTCTGAGCTATCGATTGGAGGGGAATCACTAATGTCTCCCTCTTAGTTGTCCAGTCTACTTACTTCTCCACTTAACTTAACTCCGCTATCATAGCTTTTTATACATTCTCTTTCTGGCTGCTATCTTTCTAAGCAGGATGGGATCTTTAGGAAGAAGATTAGCCTGATTAAAGATAGCTAAGACCTCGGATAAAGAAAAAAAAGACGATTACCACGGGTCTCTTTAACAACCATTCCCAGATTGAATCGAAGATCGGGACCAATAGCATCTATGGTATTATCGAAAGAGGACAAAGGACGGCCAAGGACCAAGAACAGTCTCTTTCCTGTGCTATCAAGAACGAAAAGAAGGACGGGAAGGAGCAGGAATTGCGGGATGCTATAGAGATAGATGGCTATGAGACTAGTCCAAAGAGTCACTTTCTAAAGCTTCCTCTCCTCCTTTAGGCTATGGGCGAAGGTTTGGTAACTAAGAGGTCTTGGCTTCTTCCCCTGACACGCATACCACTGTCCTGTACACTAAGTCAAACTAGCTCTAAGACGAGTACGGGCCCTCATTCCATTCCTACCTCCCCCTATCTCTACTTCTGCTAACGACCGCTAGAATTGGGATATCGAGAAAGAGGGTAGACCGTAAAGGGTTCAACAAAGAAAAGCAAGAAAACGTAAGCCCAACCGGGCTTACGTTTTTCAACTGCATCGTACCGTACTATGGAAGGGGTCCGTACCCCCTTTAGATAGATAGAGCCCCCGCGCTCCTAATGTAGAGCTAGAACTACTGCTACCGCGGAATCCGCGATCACACATGAGTACCTCGCCTTCCAAAAAGAGCGGCTACTAATTGGCACTAATGCTAATGGGGACCATCGATCAAGAAGGACTTCGGAGACTGCAATTGAATTGAGAAAAAAGAAATTGCGTATGAAATACGCCCAAAGACTCCCATGCCTTTCTTGGTTGGACCAACCAGATTTCCGAAAAGTCTTTCTGTTAGAGCAAGAAGCGGAACTACAAGTGAATCTTAATAAGTCATGATACTTTCCGTTTTGTCGAGCCCTGCTTTGGTCTCTGGTTTGATGGTTGCACGTGCAAAAAATCCGGTACATTCCGTTTTGTTTCCCATTCCAGTCTTTCGCGACACTTCAGGTTTACTTCTTTTGTTAGGTCTCGACTTCTTCGCAATGATCTTCCCAGTAGTTCATATAGGAGCTATAGCCGTTTCATTCCTATTCGTTGTTATGATGTTCCATATTCAAATAGCGGAGATTCACGAAGAAGTATTGCGCTATTTACCAGTGAGTGGTATTATTGGACTGATCCTTTGGTGGGAAATGTTCTTCATTTTAGATAATGAAACCATTCCATTACTACCAACCCAAAGAAATACGACCTCTCTGAGATATACGGTTTATGCCGGAAAGGTGCAAAGTTGGACGAATTTGGAAACATTGGGCAATTTACTTTATACCTACTATTTCGTCTGGTTTTTGGTTCCTAGTCTTATTTTATTAGTAGCCATGATTGGGGCTATAGTACTGACTATGCATAGGACTACAAAGGTGAAAAGACAGGATGTATTCCGACGAAATGCTATTGATTTTAGGAGGACTTTAATTAGGAGGACGACAGACCCACTCACGATCTACTAAAAGGGAAGTAGCTTGATTGGTTCGAATCCAATTCGTGAGATATGAAATGTTATTGATGTCGGCGAAAGGCTTTGTGGAGCCCGACAAAAAAGTCAAACTCCCCGCTTACTACAACCCCGATTCCTATTAAAAATCCCCGGAAAACGGATTTTGTTTCAAAAAAAGCAAGGGGTGAAAACACGTTTCACGCCAAAAAACACGGGAAAACACCCTTTTGTCAAAGAGTTCCCGTCTCCTCTCCCTTTGGTCGAGCTAGTTTAATCTTCCTCTTTAAAATTCCATTTTTATCTTTTTTAAGTGCCTCAGAAGCGAAGAAGCTACACTGAGATCAGGCGTTAAGAGGTATTTATATCCCCCCATAAATGCAATTTTCTATCGTGCTCAATAAAGCTCTCAGTCCGTTTTCGGAGACAGGGAGAAAGGCTTCTTTGGCTGTAGTAGGTTCTGAAAGAAAGGAGGGAGGAACAACCAACAAAGTAACCAACTCCTTCACTCACTCACTATGTAGCGCAAGGAAGTGTGCGAGCTTGCTAGGAGTGTAATGATTAGCAGCTTTCCCTTTAGGCTGTTAGATGCTAGAGACAGGAAGAAAGGAAGAACTTTCCTTCCGCGCATGCTCTTTTCGAGAGAGCGTTCACTTACTATAAGAGCAAGGAAGTTATGGAGCTAGGAGTTAAGTAATGTTAAAACAACAGGAACAGCAGGCAAAGAACAACCACTTCCACACCATTCATGCTCCCTCCCAGGAAGCGTTCACTCCTCTTATAGCGCAAGGAAGGTAAGGAGATAGGAGTATAACGACTAGCTCTTCTCTTTAAGCTGCTTTAAACGGTTAGAGGATGGGGGAGCACCCCCATACCACGTAGCTCCACATTAAGAAGACAGGAAGAGCTGCTTCCCCTCCGTTCGTGTTCCTTCCAAGGGGCCACTCGCTCTCTGTTAGCAATAGCTTCATGCAGTGATGCCAAGGACAACGAGAAAGCAAGGCACCGAAGGTGATGAGATATTTCATGGTTTTACCGCGCAACAGATAAGGACAAACTACTAGCAATTAAGGGTCATTTCGCTCATAAAACAACTCTTTTTTGCTTGTTTGTCCTGATAACGGAGTCAATAAGCTGCGCTCCCTAACTCCCTGGAACTCGCATCCCAACGCGCACCTTCGGTTACTTCGCTGCCTCACCTTCGGTGCCTTGTCGTCGTAAAGCGTTGCTTCTCTCCTCCACAGAGCGGGCAAGCAGACTCAAGGGCGGCTAAAGATACCATAGGGAAGAGTAGACAGAAAAAGTCCTTCTAACCGCAAGGAAGAGTCGCTGAGACAGAAGCCTCACCCCTCTCCCTACGGTCGAGCAAGTAAACTCCCTTTGGAGCCTCACCTTCAGGAAGGCATCGCAAGGAAAGAGTGACAAGAGGTTACGAAGTAAAAGAAAGGAATGTAGCTACTTACTAGAAAGGTTCTGAAAGGAAGGTGGTGCTCTTCACCTCGAGCTATACCATCTTAATGCCCTTTCGAATCAAAAAGTGACATGGTGAAGTGACACAGTCCTACGGGTGAAAGCACCATTGCTATGGAAAAACACGGTAAAATAGACTCTTTTCAACAGTTCCTGCCTCCCTTTCTTCCCCAGTCAATAAGGACACCTCTCCTTCCCCTTTTCTTTCAGAACCTTTAGGGGAAATGGAAAAAGAATGGCATAATTTCTTTGACTTCGTAACCTTTGGTGCCTCCTCTCTAGAGCTTTCATTCGAGCGCACCCTCATTCCAATCGCCTCGCTCTAACGAGTAAACTCCCTCTCCTGTTGGTCGAGCTACCCTCCTTAAAGAGCAAGTAACCTACCTTCGATGCCCTAGTGTTTCACTCTCGTCGTAAAGCTGCTTCACCTTCGGCACCTTCACAGGAACTCCCATTCTAACACAACCTAAACGGTTGCCTTACTCTAACGGTCGAGCAAGTAACTCCCCTTGGTGCTCTGCTTCTTCATGAATGCTTTTTACCTTCGCTTCTACCAGTTCCTATGAAAACCACGGGAAAACAGAGTGATTTGAATCAAGAGTACGTGGGTTTCTACCAATTTCTATTCTAAAGCACGGAAAACGCACTTCCTTCATAACCTTTGTTGTCTTGATCCTCAGTCAAAGAACACTCTCCTTCTTTCAGAACCGGCACGCTTTCATTACTTCGGTTCTTCGCTCAAGGGAAAAGCAGCGCAGGAAACTTACTTAAAGAAGTCTAAAGATAGGACCTAAAATTCTTTCAGAACCTTCTGCAAGGAGCAGCCATTGAGCTAAGAGCTTCAACCCCCCGGTACCACTCCACATCAAGGAAGTTTACTAGCTCGACCAAAGGTAGGGACTCACTCGACCATAGGGAGAGGGAGTGAAACTTGCTTACTTGTTAGAGTAAGGAAGAAGGGAAGAGAGCAATCCTTAGCACAAGCGCTAAGCGATAATAATTCCTTGTACTCATTAAATACAAATACGGAAGATTAGGTGCCCCAAATAAATAAAAGGCAGTTCGTGCACTGAAGGTATCCCTCTTATTTCCATAAACAGAATAACTCCCCTTCCTCACATACAGGAAAGCACAGGGCTCGGAGAGCGCCTGCCATTAATTACCCGAGGGAAATCTTTCATCTTTAAATGGTTAGCCCGAAAAGCCGGATCGGGATAGCCGCGCTTACCTCAATGACGGGAGAGACGGGGTTCGAGAACCCTTATTTACTTAGATTGGTAGGGAATCCACAGGAAGAACGAACCAGGAGACAATGACTTTCGGGGTTAGCGGGCTTACCTCGTGGAATGGCCGTTGAATGGCCTCGGAGTGAACGGGGGTACCTCAACAATGAGAGTAGACCCTCTTGCACGTGGAATTCCTCAAAGACAGGAGAGGGAAGAGTTTTCAAGGAACCAGCTCCTGGGGACTTCTATTAAGAACGGCTTTTGGTCTTAGTATGTGGTACAGCATATAGAGTCGTGAGACGCTCTACTTCCTCTTGTTCAGTTATCGATTCGCTGGCTGTTTC